GATTCATAGATCAAGGATAAAAAATTACACTAAAAACAGTACTTGATTCTGATATGAATCATAGGATTAAGTAAGGTCAATAACTTGGCCTAATGAAATAAGAACTCACTATTTCAGTTAATTTATTCCAAAGAAATAGCTAGTTCATTATGAAATTGCTTGATTGTTTTCCTTTTCAATAAAAAAATATTTCTATTATTTCTATTAAAGGTTAGAATATCTAATACTTTCTATCATTTTTATCTTTATATATAAATAGAAAATTCACTTGATTTTTTATTTATCAAAAGAACAAAAGAAGGGAAATTTATAAAATAAAAAATTTATAAGATTGCTTTTAGCAAACCATGTATCCTTTAAAAGATTAATTACTAGTCTCAGTCGAATTTTGAAATCTCATTTAGGCGTACTCTTTCCTCGAGTTTGACCAGTTAATAAAAAAAAAAAAAAAAAAAAAAAAATCAAAGTTTTTCATTCGGCAAAAGCTTTGGTTATGAAATCTTTCGATGTATTTTATTCCGTGTAAATTAAATGGGGACCTAAAAAAAAATCGACATAGAGATAAATGCGGGATCTTTTAGCTTCTTTATTTTCATTTTATGAAGTTCAACTAACTGTCACAGCAGATTCTATAGTTCTATAGATATCTATTTGAATGATAAAGAACGATAAATAAAGGTACCGATTAATACAAATTCTCCTTTTATAAAAATATTGTATGGAATAGAAAAACAAACCCATTAAAAATCACATCAAATATTTTTTTTTTTTTTTTTTTTTTTTTTTTTTTCTAGGAATATTTTATGTGATTTTTTAATATATCTATTTCTTTTATTTCTTTTTTATGAAGAGAATATTATCTAGATAATAAATAGATAATGGATAGTAAACAACGACTCGTTTTGAACAATAGATGTCTTTCACATCCAACTAGAACAATGAGTAACCTCTTCATTTTAAAATGGCAGTTCCAAAAAAACGTACTTCTATCTCAAAAAAGCGTATTCGTAAAAATATTTGGAAAAGGAAGGGATATTGGGCAGCGTTAAAAGCTTTGTCATTAGGGAAATCTCTTTCAACCGGGAATTCAAAAAGTTTTTTTTTGCCACAAACAAATAATTCATAAAATATTGGAATAATATGAATTGATTTGACTCGAAAAATTGGCTCATTTCATTATCTTATTAATATCAAATTAAGAATTTCCATTACCTATTCCGGCTAATCAATAGAAAATGGAACTTGCTTCACTATTCTGATATGTCGACTAAGAATTCTTCTGTTTACTAAATTCTAAAAATAATACTTTGGAAAAAAGAAGAAAGGCAAGATACAAAGTTTTCCGTTTCTTTTTAGTATATTTTCTCATTTTGGGGGTGGGGAGTCTTATTTTCCCCATCAACCTATTTGTGACAATTACAATAAGAAAAAAAAAAGTTTTTCTCCATAGAAGGATATCTATAGAAAGATAGAAGGGTAGAGATAAGATCTTTATTTTCAAAAAATGAATTTTTTTTTTTTTAGTTCTCTTCCTAGCTAGAGGATAGAACTGTCTAGTTACAACAGTTCTATTCCAAGAGAATATAAACTACACCAAAGTCCTAAGGTAAATAAAAGTGACATCCTAAACGAAAATAATCAACCTTCAAAGTTTTATCTTTCCTAAAAAATATTGCTTCAGTTTATTCCTTTAATCTCGACGATTGAATATGAATAGGCTATTATGAGTTGTAGCAAGCCGCTATGGTGAAATCGGTAGACACGCTGCTCTTAGGAAGCAGTGCTAGAGCATCTCGGTTCGAGTCCGAGTGGCGGCAGGCCATCTTCTAAAAGAGATACAATAGATCCTATAATGAAAGATCCTATAATGAATTAAATTCCCGATTTCTATTTTTTATTTTTTAAGGGATTCCTCTTTTTTTTTTTTAGATTTTTTATGATATTTTCAACTTTAGAGCATATATTAACTCATATTTCCTTTTCGATCGTTTCCATTGTAATTACAATTCATTTGATAACCTTATTCGTCGATGAAATCGTAAAACTAGATGATTCGTCCGAAAAGGGCATGATAGCTACTTTTTTTTGTATAACAGGATTATTAGTCACTCGTTGGATTTATTCAGGGCATTTCCCACTAAGTGATTTATATGAATCATTAATCTTTCTTTCATGGAGTTTCTCAGTTATTCATATAGTTCCTTATTTCAAAATAAATAAAAATCATTTAAGCACAATAACTGCGTCAAGTGCTATTTTTACCCAAGGCTTTGCAACATCGGGTATTTTAACTGAAATACATCAATCCACAATATTAGTACCTGCGCTCCAATCCGAGTGGTTACTAATGCACGTAAGTATGATGATATTGGGCTATGCATCCCTTCTATGCGGATCATTATTATCGGTAGCACTTCTAGTCATTACATTTAGAAAAAACAAAAATATTTTTGAAAAAACTAATAATTTCTATTTTTTAAATGAGTCATTTTCCTTTGAT